CCCGGACTGTAGAACAAAGGAGTATCCCGAACCTACACCGAGGTATTGACGGCTATTCTCAAATATCACAGAACAGAATGGGATACGATGAGATACAATGCAATAGAAACAAAGACAGGGGTAACGAGTTACCTACTCTTACTTAATGGTCAAAGCAAACCGTTTCATTCCGAATTAAAGAATTCGGAATTAATCAAATCTCCCCAAGTAGGACTTGAACCTACGACCAATCGGTTAACAGCCGACCGCTCTACCACTGAGCTACTGAGGAACACCGGTAAATTCGATCTCATAGAGTTCTATTCCTGTTCTCAACCCATCATCAATATGAGCTCGAAGTTTCCTTTTTTGTAACTCGTCGAACTTCTTCGTAGTGGTTCCGTTCCATGCCTCATTTCATAGGGAACCTCAAAGTGGCTCTATTTCATTATATTCTATCCATATACTAATTCCATTCATTGAATATCCCCATCTTTGGTGTCATTGAGATAAGAGATGTCGTTTCCAGTCTATCTCTTTGTATTTCGATATCTATAGAAATAGATAGTTGAAAAATCATAATCATTATGATAATCATTATCAAATAAATTATATAATAATCAAATTCATTATAAAATAAATTATATAATAAATAATAATAAATAATCAAATCATTATAAAATAATAAATAATCAAATCATTATCATTATAAAATACATTATATAATAATCAATAATCAAATCATTATCATTATATAATAATAATCAAAAAAATGCAATAGAAAATAAACAAAAAGAGAGAAAACAAACAAAAGGAGAAGTTAACAATGATTTTTCAATCTTTTGTGCTAGATATAGTATCTTTATGCCCGAAAATAATGAATTCGGTCGTTGTGGTTGGACTCTATTATGGATTTCTAACCACATTCTCGATAGGGCCCTCTTATCTCTTCCTTCTTCGAACTCGGGTGATGGAAGAAGGGACCGAGAAGAAAGTATCAGCAACAACTGGGTTTATTACGGGACAGCTCATGATGTTCATATCGATTTATTATGCGCCCTTGCATCTAGCATTGGGTAGACCTCATACAATAACTGTCATAACTCTACCGTATCTGTTATTTCATTTCTTTGACAAAAATTCCAAACACTTTTTGAATCGATACAAGAATCCAAAATCAATACGTAATTTTAGTATTCAAAGAGTATTCCTTAACAATCTTCTTTTTCAGTTATTAAATCCCTTTTTTTTTCCAAGTTCAATCTTAATAAGATTAGTGAACATTTATCTCTTTCGATGCAACAATAAATTGTTATTCTTAACAAGTAGTTTTGTTGGTTGGTTAATTGGTCACATCTTTTTGATGAAAGGGATTGGATTGATATTAGGCTGGATACGGCAAAATAATTCGATAAAATCGAATGTACCTATTCGATCTAATAAGCGCTTTATGTCAGAATTTAGAAATTCTATGTTTCAAATATTTGTTCTTTCCTTATTTATTACCTGTTTATACTATTTAGGCAGACTACCGCTTCCTTATTTTTTTACTCAGGAAATGCGAGAAATTCAAGAAAAGAGTGAAATTGGAAAAATCGATGTTGAAAGAAATTCGGAAACGGCAGGAACTAAACAAGAACAAAAAAGATACATCGAAGAAGATCTTTCTCCTTATCTTTTTTCGAAAAAAGATAAGAATTTGGACAAAATAGAGAAAGAGAATGATCTCTTAGGATTTCAAAAACCTCTTGTAACTATTCTTTTCGATTATCAACGATGGATTCGTCCATTGCGATATATAAAAAATGATCGATTTGAAAATGTCGTAAGAAATGAAAATTCACAATTTTTTTTTCATATATGTCAAAGTGATGGAAAAGAGAGAATATCTTTCACGTATCCACCCAATTTATCAACTTTTCTGAAAATCATGGAAAAAAAAATGGATCTCTTCACAAGAGATAAAATCTCCTATAATGAATTGTCTAATTCTTGGAGCTCCACCAATAAAGAAAAAATAAAGAAACTAAGCAATGAATTTTTTAAAAGGGCAAAAGTTCTAGATAAGGAATTTCGTCCTCTAGATGTATTCGAAAACCGAATTAGATTGTGTAATGATGATACGAAAACAAAATACTTAACCAAAATATATGATCCTTTCTTGAATGGACGCTTTCGTGGACAAATTCAAAAATGCTTTTCACCATCAATTAAAGATGAAACTTACACAACAAATTACACTTTGATAAATAAGATTCATGGTATCCTTCTTTATACTCATAGTAATTATCAGGAATTTGAACAGAAAATAGATCCATTTGATAGAAAATCATTATTAACTGAAATTGGTTTTTTTTTTAACTTAATCAGTAAATTTTCGGAAAAATCAGTATCAAGTTTGAATTTTGACGGACTTTATTTATTTCCAGAACATGAACAAGTAAAAATGTATTTCGAAGAAAAAAAAAGAAAAAAAAAATTCTTATTCGACGCAATTAGAACTGATCTGAACGATCAAACAATTTTAAATAGAAAAAAATCTATTGGAATAAACGAAATAAGTAAAAAAGTGCCTCGATGGTCATACAATTTAATCGACGAATTGGAGCAACTGATGGCAAGAACAGCAAAGAATGCTCAGATTCGTTCCAGAGAAGCCGAACCAAGAATTTTTTTTACTACAGATTCAGAGTATGAGAATGAGGGTAGTCGTCCTAGTATTATTGAAAATACTGAAAAAAAAAAAACTGAAGTCGCTTTACTACATTATTTACGCGAACCGGATTTTTGCCGAGAAATAATCAGAGGATCTATACGCGCTCAAAGGCGTAAAACAGTGACTTGGAAAATCTCTCAAAAAAATCCCCACTCCCCCCTTTTTTTGGACAAAAAGCGATTCTCGTTCTTTTCTTTTGATGATATTTTCGAATCAATGAAAATCTTTTTTATGTCCAAAAATTGGATGCAAAAAGAGACAGAATTTGAAATTTCGGATTATACAGAAGAAAATGAGATAAAAGAGGAGAGAGAAAATGAGAAGAAAGAGAAGATAGAAAATGAGATGAAAGAGGCGCAAAAAGAAGAAGACGAGAGAACACTTAGAGAAACGGCAGAAATCTGGGATAGCTTTCTATATGGATATAGTCGACCAATTAGAAGTTTGTTATTAATAACCCAATCGATTCTTAGAAAATATATTATATTACCTTCATTGATAATAGCTAAAAATATCGTTCGTATACTATTATTTCAAATTCCTGAATGGTCAGAAGATTTTAGGGATTGGAAAAGAGAAATGCATATTAAATGCACCTTTTATGGCGTTCCACTATCTGAAAAAGAATTTCCAAAAGACTGGTTAACAGAGGGTTTTCAGATAGGGATCTTATTTCCTTTTCGTCTGAAACCTTGGCACAGATCTAAGGCTAAGGTACGATCCACTGAAAAAAAAAACGTGAAAAAAAAGAGCTTTTGCTATTTAACAATTTGTGGAACACAAGTGGAATCGCCCTTTGCGGATCATATCCCAAATCCATTTTCATTTTTTGATCCCATTTTTAAAATAGTAAAAAAAAAAATGAAAAAAAAATTGAAAAATAGTTTTTTTCTAGTTCTAAAAGTTTTAAATGAAAGACAAAAAGGTTTTTTAACCATCTCAAAAGAAAGAGGAAAATGGACCTTCAAAAGTATTCTTAAAAGTATTCCATTTAGATTCAAAAAAATAGATGAATTGAGTGAAAGCAAAAAAGATTCAACAATCAGTAACAATAATCCAATGATTTACGAATCACCCGTTGTAATTCAATCTATTAATTGGACAAATTCTTCATTGACAGAAAAAAAGATAAAAGATCTTAACGTTAAAACAAAGACAATCATAAACCAAATAGAAAAAATGGGGGAGATTATAACTTCAGAGAATAATTTTAATTCGAACAAAACAACTTATGATGCTCAAAGATTCGAATTACAAAAAAATATTTTACAGATATTAAAAAGAAGAAATGTTCGATTGACCCGTAAATCGTATTCTTTTTTTAAATTTTTCATGGAAAGGGTATACATAGATATTTTTCTATATATCATTAGTATTCCTAGGATCAATGTACAAGTTTTTCTTGAATCAACAAAAAAAATGATAAATGAATCCACTTACAATAAAAAAACAAATGCGGAAAGAATTGATAAACAAAATCAAAGTATAATTCCATTTATGTCGATTATACACAAATCTTGTAATATTACGAATACGAATTCAAAGAATTCTTGTGATGTATCTTCTTTGTCACAAGCATATGTTTTTTTTAAATTATCACAAAGCCAAGTTATTAACGCATATAAGTATAAGTTAAGATCTGTTTTTGAATCTCATGGAAGATCTTTTTTTCTTAAGAATGAAATAAAGAATTATTTTTGTAGAATACAAGGAATATGTCATTCCAAATTAAGCCATAAGAACCTTCCCGATTCTGTAATGAATCAATGGACAAATTGGTTAAAGGTTCATTATCAATATGATTTACCTCAGAGCAGATGGTCTAGATTAGTACCACAAAACTGGAGAAATAGAATCAATGAACATCGTGTGGCTCAAAATAAAGATTTAACCGAATATGATTCAGATGAAAAAACCCGATTAATTCTTTACAAAAAACAACAAGTAGACTTAGTAAAATTAAAAAAAAAATTTAAAATTAAAAAACAATATAAATATGATCTTTTGTCATATAAATTTCTTAATTATGCAGATAATAAAGAATCATATATTTATGGATATAGATCACCATTCCAAGCAAAAAAAAAGCAAGCTATTTCTTATAATTACAACACACAGAAAAAAGAATTTTTGGATATAACGGGCGATATCTCTATCAACAATTATATAGCAGAAGATACTATTATAGATATGGAAAAAAATATGGATAGAAAGTATTTTGATTGGATGGAAATGAATGTAGAAATATTAAATCATTCCATATCGAATCCTAAATTTTGGTTCTTTTTGAAATTTTGGATATTATATGATGCATATAAGAATAATCCTTGGATCATACCAAGCGAATTCCTTTTTTTCCATTTTTATGGAAAAAATGTTAGTAAAACTAAAAACTTTACTGGAAAGAAAAAAAGAATAGATGATATTTTGAGCTCATCGAAAAAAAAAAAATCTCTTGAATTCGAGTTAGAGACTGGAAATCCAGCAAAAGAAGAATACGCGAGTCGAGTCGATCTTAAATCATCTTTCTCAAACCAAGAAAGAGATTTCTCAAATCAAGAAATAGATTTCTCAAATCAAGAAATAGATTATGAAAGATCAGACAGGAAAAGGGTGGATAAGAGTATAAATAAAAAGGAATACAGGAAAAATATAAGGATAGAACTGGCTTTCATACTAACAAAGTATTTGGGTTTTCATTTGAACTTTCATACTTCCTTAGATGAAAGAATAATGAATAATATCCAAGTATATTGTCTCATGGTTGACTTGAAAAAGAAAAAACAATTTGTTATAGACTCTATTCAAAGGGGAGAACTAAGTCTAGATTATTTGGTGATTCAAAAGAATCAGAAGGATTTCACTCTTACAAAAGAAGGAGGAGATAAAGAATTGATGGAAAACAAAATATTTTTTGTTGAACCAGTTCGCCTGTCTAGAAAAAACTATGAACAATTTTTTATGTATCAAACCACAAGACTCTCATTGATTCATAAGAGTAATCGCCAAATTAATCAAGGAAACCCCGAAAAAAGTCGTCTTGATAGAAAGAATTTTGATAAATACATTCCAAGAACAAGAGATCAAAAGATAACAGAAAATAAAGAAAAAAATCATTATGATTTGTTTGTTCCTGAAAATCTTTTGTCCGCTAGACGCCGGAGAGAATTGAGAATTCTAATTTGTTTCAATCTTAGAAATGGAAATAGTGTGCATAGAAACACAATATTTGACAATGAGAATAAAATAAATAATTGCTGTCAAGTTTTGGCTAAAAATAAAGATCTTGATAGAGAACAAAAAAAACTAATGAATTTCAAATTATTTCTTTGGCCTAATTATCGATTAGAAGATTTAGCTTGTATAAATCGCTATTGGTTTGATACCCATAATGGAAGCCGTTTCAGTATAGTAAGGATACATATGTATCCGCGATTGAAAATTCGATAATCTGCACTTATCTTCTATTTCTCATAACATATCTGATAACAGATCTGTTATCTGTTTGTTATGCGAAGACAAATATATATATATAATATAATTTTATATTATATATATATATAATATAATCAATAATATATAATATATAAATAATATATATAAATAAAAATTATATAAAAAAATAAAAATTTAAATATATATATTTAAATATATAAAATAAATGCGCACACGCATTGTGGCATTGATACTAATTCAATGATGTATCCATTAGATCGAAAAATGAATCAACAAAAAAATTTATTTGGTTTTGAAGTATACTGTATTTATTTGAAGTCTACAGTAGAATTTTTTTTGTGAATCCGTAAATATAGTATTTTTATAACTATCCATAAATATAGTATTTTTATATCGATTTGAATTGCTTAATTTAATAATAATAATTAATTTGATTTGAAAAAAAAAAAGAAATTAAGAATTCTTAAGTAAATTAAGATTTTTTATATTCCAAAATTCAAAATTAGTGTCATTACTATTACTGATCAATAAAAATATCTAAAAATCTCTATCAAAAAAGAGGGGGAGAGGACAGCTTTCATTTTATTTTATGATAAAAAATTCATTTATACCTGTTATTTCACAAAAAAAAGAAGAAGAAAACCCCGGATCAGTTGAATTTCAAGTATTCAATTTCACTAATAAGATACGAAGACTTACTTCACATTTTGAATTACACCCAAAAGACTATTTATCTCAAAGAGGTTTACGTAAAATTCTGGGAAAACGGCAACGACTACTGTCTTATTTGTCAAAGAAAAATAGAATACGTTATAAAAAATTAATAAATCAGTTGGGTATTCGGGAGTCAAAAATTCGTTAATTTCAAGAGTCATTTTCAATTATTCGATTTATTAGATCTTGAATTTTGATGAACTTTTTTTTTAACGATTCATGGAAGAATGAATCGAGGAAAAACAACCTATGAATGTCCCAGCTACAAGAAAAGATCTCATGATAGTCAATATGGGGCCTCACCACCCATCAATGCATGGTGTTCTTCGACTTATTGTTACTCTGGATGGTGAAGATGTTATTGATTGTGAACCAATATTGGGTTATTTACACAGAGGAATGGAAAAAATTGCGGAAAACCGAACAATTATCCAATATCTGCCTTATGTAACACGTTGGGATTATTTAGCTACTATGTTCACAGAAGCAATAACCGTAAACGGACCGGAACAATTGGGAAATATTCAAGTACCAAAAAGAGCCAGCTATATCCGAGTAATTATGTTGGAGTTAAGTCGTATAGCTTCTCATCTACTATGGCTGGGACCTTTTATGGCAGATATTGGTGCACAAACCCCTTTCTTCTATATTTTTAGAGAAAGAGAATTAATATATGATCTATTTGAAGCTGCGACAGGTATGAGAATGATGCATAATTTTTTTCGTATCGGGGGAGTAGCGGCTGATCTACCTCATGGTTGGATAGATAAGTGTTTTGATTTCTGCAATTATTTTTTAACAAGGGTTGTTGAATATCAAAAACTTATTACGCGAAATCCAATTTTTTTAGAACGGGTTGAGGGAGTAGGTATTGTTGGTAGAGAAGAAGTAATAAATTGGGGTTTATCAGGACCGATGCTTCGGGCTTCCGGAATACAATGGGATCTACGTAAAGTTGATAATTATGAATGTTACGAGGAATTTGATTGGGAAGTTCAATGGCAAAAAGAAGGAGATTCATTAGCTCGTTATTTAGTTCGAATTGGTGAAATGATGGAATCCATAAAAATTATTCAACAGGCTTTGGAAGGAATTCCCGGCGGGCCATATGAAAATTTAGAAATCCGCTGTTTTGATAGAGAAAGGGAGCCAGAATGGAATGATTTTGAATATAGATTCATTGGTAAAAAACCGTCTCCGACTTTTGAATTGCCGAAACAAGAACTTTATGTAAGAGTTGAGGCTCCCAAGGGAGAATTAGGAATTTTTCTAATAGGGGATCAGAATGGTTTTCCTTGGAGATGGAAAATTCGTCCCCCGGGTTTTATCAATTTGCAAATTCTTCCTCAATTAGTTAAAAGAATGAAATTGGCTGATATTATGACAATACTAGGTAGCATAGATATCATTATGGGAGAAGTTGATCGTTGAAATGATAATTGATACAACGGAAGTCCAAGATATCAATTCTTTTTCCGGATTGGAATCTTTAAAAGAGGTCTATGGAATTCTATGGGTACTTGTACCTATTTTTATTCTTGTATTGGGAATCACAATAGGTGTACTAGCAATTGTATGGTTAGAAAGAGAAATATCTGCAGGGATACAACAGCGTATTGGACCCGAATACGCGGGTCCTTTTGGAGTTCTTCAAGCTCTAGCAGACGGAACAAAACTACTTTTCAAAGAGAATCTTATTCCATCGAGGGGAGATATTCGTTTATTCAGTATCGGACCATCCATATCAGTCATATCAATTCTACTAAGCTATTCAGTAATTCCTTTTGGCTATAACTTTGTTTTATCCGATTTCAATATCGGTGTTTTTTTATGGATTGCTTTTTCGAGTATTGCTCCCATTGGACTTCTTATGTCAGGATATGGGTCAAATAATAAATATTCCTTTTTGGGTGGTCTACGAGCCGCTGCTCAATCAATTAGTTATGAAATACCATTAACTCTATGTGTCTTATCAATATCTCTACGTGCGATTCGTTGAAACAGAAAAAGCTATTCGATGCTATTGCTACGCTCCTTTGTTTATAGTACTTTATAGGAAAGGGGTCAAAGAAATTGAATAGATACCTTCATTATCCTTATTTTTTCCAAATTTGGATTGAAGAACTAAATCTGATAGTTATATGAGTGAAATAAAACAGCTTCTATTGAATCTAATTTAAGAATACTATATGACTTAAAGTTAAAAGATAGTATGATGATTTGAAATGGCAGTAAAAATATTGAGTCTCATTTTCTATGTATAAGAATTAAGTGAAATAAAATTATAACCAGAATAGGCCGTTTAACCCAAGATTGGATAATTAGTCATCCTGTTTTGAAGCGGGCTCAAAAGACCAACCTTATTGAGTTTTAGTTACCATTTGTATGAATTATCATAGATGTATTAACATAAATAAGGGGTTAATAAAAAAATGAGTGGATGGTTAGAAACACCAAGATACACAAAGGATTAGTAACACAGATTTTGTAAATTATCCAAAAGACAATTTACGCATAATAGAAAAAGAATACTAATTGGGGCTTTAAGTTGGTAGAAAAAATCAAGCAATACTCCCCACAATTCCGATCCAGAGTATGCTCCCATCCACTGATTAAATAAATTACTATCAGGAACGAAAAAATCCTTTAAGATTTATTAAGTCCCTTTTTCATAGCACAAAAAAGAAGAATAGGAACGAAAAAAACACAAGAAATCAAAAACGAAAAAGCTATCTCCTTTTCGTTTTTGATTTCTTATATCCATATTCATGGAGATAGAATTCATGTCATAATTAAGAAACTAATGTGTAATTCTTTTTCGTAATTGAAAACGATGGGGTTTATTGATAATTCTAAAAGAGTATTTTATTGAAGAATTCAGTTATTACTCAACAAATTAAAATTTTTATTTTTAAGGGATGAGATCAATTCAGAAGTACCTTTTGTATCTTTTATTAAAATTTCTCTTTCTTATTTAATTTTTTATTAGAACAGAACAGACAGAATTGAATTGGTCTAATTCAGAACCGTCCGATAGATTTGAATCTTATCTATCTTAGGAACAAGAGAAGATAAATAATCGGCCCGGTCCTTAGATTTACTTAAGGCTTTCCAGGAGCCGTATGAGGTGAAAATCTCATGTACGGTTCTGTAATAGAGATGATAACAGTAATGTTATCATCGACTAGGATTATCTAATAGTTTAAGTACAGTTGATATAGTTGATGCGCAATCAAAATATGGTTTTTGGGGATGGAATTTATGGCGTCAACCTATGGGTTTCATCGTTTTTCTAATTTCTTCGCTAGCAGAATGTGAAAGATTACCTTTTGATTTACCAGAAGCGGAAGAAGAATTAGTAGCGGGTTATCAAACAGAATATTCGGGTATCAAATTTGGTTTATTTTACGTTGCTTCCTATTTAAACCTATTAATTTCTTCATTATTTGTAACAGTTCTTTACTTGGGCGGTTCGAATATCTCTATTCCGTACATATTCGTTTCTGAGTTTTTTGAAATAAATAAAACATATGGAGTTTTTGGAACCACAATTGGTCTCTTTATTACATTAGCTAAAACTTATTTGTTCTTATTCCTTTCTATCATAACAAGATGGGCTTTGCCTAGGCTAAGAATGGATCAATTATTAAATCTTGGATGGAAATTTCTTTTACCCATTTCTCTCGGTAATCTATTATTAACAACTTCGTCTCAACTGTTTTCACTGTAAAAGATTAATCTTCTATATTCATAACTTGTCTCAAATAAGAGAAAGAAATAAAACAAAAATATTCATAGATATTTACGATATGTTCCTTATGGTAACAGGGTTCATGAATTATGGTCAACAAACAGTCCGAGCTGCAAGGTACATTGGTCAAAGTTTCATGATTATCTTATCTCACGCAAATCGTTTACCCGTAACTATTCAATATCCTTATGAAAAATTAATCACATCGGAACGTTTCCGCGGTCGAATCCATTTTGAATTTGATAAATGCATTGCTTGTGAAGTATGTGTTCGTGTATGTCCTATAGATTTACCCGTTGTTGATTGGAAACTGGAAACTGATATTCGAAAGAAACGATTGCTTAATTACAGTATTGATTTCGGAATCTGTATTTTTTGTGGTAACTGTATTGAGTATTGTCCAACAAATTGTTTATCAATGACTGAAGAATATGAACTTTCTACTTATGATCGTCACGAATTGAATTATAATCAAATTGCTTTGGGCCGTTTACCGATGTCAGTAATTGATGATTATACAATTCGAACAATTCAAATAAAAAAATAAAATTTTTTATAATTTATAATTAAATACAATTCTTATAAAAAAGAAAAAAATCATATTCTATATAATATATAATAGAATAATATAAATAGAATAAATATATAGAATATATATAATTAAATTTGGATAATATTATAAAAAAAAAAATAAAAAATATTCAAATGAATAAAAATTCTATTAGATATTTGATTTAAAATATCCTATATTATAGAAATCTATTCTTAAATAGATAAATTATCTAATTATCTATAATTATTATATATACTTTAGTTTTAGTATAGTTTCAAACTACTCTTTCATATAAAGACTCGAATGACATTGATCATATAACTGTACCTATATCAATTCAAACTCCTTAGGATTTTTTTTATTCAATGCGAAAAGTTAAGTATATAAACTTTTTTTCCTGGTCATATCAATAAGGTCATGAAATTTCGATTTCTTTGTCTTTTTTTTACATATAATGGATTTGCCTGAAACGCTACATGATTTTCTTTTAGTCTTTCTGGGATCGGGTCTTGTATTAGGAAGTCTAGGAGTAGTATTACTTACCAACACCATTTTTTCTGCGTTTTCGTTGGGACTGGTTCTTGTTTGTATATCTTTATTCTATATTTTATCAAACTCCCATTTTGTAGCTGCATCACAGCTACTTATTTACGTGGGAGCTATAAACGTTTTAATCATATTTGCTGTGATGTTCATGAATAGTTCAGAATATTACCAAGATTTTCGTCTTTGGACCGTTGGGGATGGAATTACTTTGATGGTTTGTACAAGTATTTTTGTTTCACTAATAACTACTATTCCAGATACATCATGGTATGGAATTATTTGGACTACAAGACCAAATCAGATTATTGAACAAGATTTGATAAGTACTAGTCAACAAATTGGAATTCATTTATCAACAGATTTTTTTCTTCCATTTGAACTCATTTCAATAATTCTTTTAGTGGCTTTAATAGGTGCAATTGTCGTGGCTCGCCAGTAAGAAATCTTTACAGAACTAACAAATACAGATTCCATTTTCTTGAATTTTCGCACATTGATTTCTGTCGAATTTTATGTAAAGTGAAAGAGTTTTTATGTAGAAACTCATTTTTTTATTACCGATATTCTTTTGTTCCAGACTTGTTCTATTCTTTAGTCAATCGAATCTGTAGAATTGTTGTTCATATTGAAATGAATCAAAATTGATAAGGAGTTGGTCAATGATGCTCGAACATGTACTTGTTTTGAGTGCCTATTTATTTTCTATTGGTATCTATGGATTGATCACAAGTCGAAATATGGTTAGAGCCCTTATGTGTCTTGAACTTATACTGAATGCAGTTAATATGAATCTCGTAACTTTTTCTGATTTTTTTGATAATCGCCAATTAAAAGGAAATATTTTTTCCATTTTTGTTATAGCTATTGCAGCCGCTGAAGCAGCTATCGGACCGGCTATTGTTTCCTCAATTTCTCGTAACAGAAAATCAACCCGTATCAATCAATCGAATTTGTTGAATAAATAGTATTAATCATAATTAATCAGAAAAAGTAGAATTGAGAATAGTGTAATATTTTTGAGAATAGTGTAATATTTATCAATTCAAATTAGCATGTCTGCTACACTACTTATGATCATGTTTGTGTTTGCGGAATCATAAGAAATCAAAGTATCCTGGTCCTGTCCTCTTCTCTTCCTTCTTATAAATTTATTTAGACGTCTATTTTGATTAGCAAAATTCTGACAAATCATTGATTCATCTGGTGTATAAATATATGATTCATTTACGAGTTTACTAGATCGATAATTTTCATTTTTAATGTTCAAAAATTAGTATAGATACAATGTCACATTCAGTAAAGATTTATGATACGTGTATAGGATGTACTCAATGTGTCCGAGCCTGTCCCACAGATGTATTAGAAATGATACCTTGGGACGGATGTAAAGCTAAGCAAATAGCTTCTGCCCCAAGAACAGAGGACTGTGTTGGTTGTAAGAGGTGTGAGTCCGCCTGTCCGACGGATTTCTTAAGTGTTCGAGTTTATTTATGGCATGAAACAACTCGAAGTATGGGTCTAGCTTATTGATACGTTTCAAAAAACACCACACGAATACGTTTTTTTACTGGCAAAAACCCGTGCTCAAAATAAAATAGAAAAGGTTTTTTTTCTATTTTGAGCGCGGGCTTTTCTGGCCCAAGTGTATCTTATTTTTATCACGAATTATTTTCCTTGGTTAACAATAGTTGTCGTTTTGCCAATAGCCGCAGGTTCCTTAATTTTCTTATTTCCTCATAGGGGAAATAAGGTAATTAGGTGGTATAGCATTTGTATATGCTTAATCGATCTCCTTCTAACAACCTATGTATTTTGTTATCATTTCCAATTGGATGATCCACTAATGCAACTGACGGAGAATTATAAATGGATCAATTTTTTTGATTTTTATTGGAGATTAGGAATAGATGGACTTTCTATAGGACCTATTTTACTGACGGGATTTATCACCACTTTAGCCACTTTAGCGGCTCAGCCGGTTACTCGAGAATACCAATTATTCCATTTCCTGATGTTAGCAATGTATAGCGGTCAAATAGGACCATTTTCTTCTCGAGATATTTTACTTTTTTTCATCATGTGGGAATTGGAATTAATTCCCGTTTATCTACTTTTATCCATGTGGGGGGGAAAGAAACGTTTGTATTCAGCTACAAAGTTTATTTTGTACACTGCGGGAAGTTCTGTTTTTTTATTAATGGGAGTTCTGGGTATCGGTTTATATGGTTCTAATGAACCAACATTAAATTTTGAAACATTAACTAATCAATCGTATCCTGTGGCGCTGGAAATAATATTCTATATGGGATTTCTTATTGCTTTTGCTGTCAAATCGCCGATTATACCCTTACATACATGGTTACCAGATACCCACGGAGAGGCACATTACAGCACTTGTATGCTTTTAGCCGGAATCTTATTAAAAATGGGAGCATATGGGTTGGTTCGAATTAATATGGAATTTCTTTCCCACGCTCATTCTATATTTAGCCCCTGGTTAATGATATTAGGTTCTATTCAAATAATCTATGCCGCTTCAACATCTCTTGGTCAACGTAATTTAAAAAAAAGAATAGCTTATTCCTCGGTATCTCATATGGGTTTCCTAATTCTAGGAATTGGTTCTATAAGCGATACTGGACTCAACGGAGCCATTTTACAAATCATATCTCATGGATTTATTGGCGCTGCGCTTTTTTTCTTGGCAGGAACTAGTTATGATAGACTACGTCTTCTTTATCTTGACGAAATGGGCGGAATGGCTATCCCAATGCCAAAAATATTCACGACTTTTACTATCTTATCGATGGCCTCTCTTGCATTGCCAGGCATGAGCGGTTTTATTGCAGAATTGATAGTTTTTTTTGGAATAATTACTAGTCAAAAATATCTTTTAATGATTAAAATACTAATTACTTTTGTAACAGCAATTGGAATGATATTAACTCCTATTTATTTATTATCTCTCTTACGGCAGATGTTCTATGGATATAAGTTTTTTAATACACCAAACTCTTATTTTTTTGATTCTGGGCCGAGAGAATTATTTATTTCGATTTCTATCCTTATACCCGTAATAGGTATTGGTCTTTATCCGGATTTCATTTTCTCATTCTCGGTTGACAAGGTTGAAGCTATTCTATCTAATTTTTGATAGACAGTTTTCGTGAATAAATGAACAAAACCAATAAATCAAAAAGAGAAAGAAACCCGTTGTACAATGAACAAAAGATTTTTCCGTTAGATTCACTTAAAAAAAGAATTCGAATTGTAATCGAATATGTTTGTTGTTTGTGAGAACCCCTTGAATCATTACATTACTTGATTTAAAGGGTTCTCGATGATTTATGTATGAAAAGTTTAATTTATGGGAATTATATAATATATATATATAGATATATATATGCTTTCTATATCTTTATTTCTCGGGTTCTTTACTCATTTTAATTCAATTAGATCAATTAGATGTAAATGAACCATAACTATGTAGTCCTATTCCTAATAGATTGATCCCCAAATAACATATCCAAATTATAAGAAATCCTATAGAGGCCACTATTGAAGAATTTACACCTTCCAATTTTTTATTTTTTCTAGTATGTAAATAAATAGCGAATATGGTCCAAGTAATAAAGGCCCAAGTTTCCTTTGGATCCCAATTCCAATATGATCCCCATGCCTCGTTAGCCCATACTGCTCCAGAAAGAATACCTATCGTTAAAAAGAGAAAACCTAGACTAATAATACGATAACCCCAACAATCCAATTGTTGAATAAATTGAGATCTGTAATAATTTCTAGAAGAAGAAAAAGAAGTTTTTCGTAAAACATTGTTTCTTTCATTCATATTCATGTATTTGATTTCAGCAAAATCAAATGATTCATTTAAAGAATCCAAATTCTTGGTAAAAGCAAAAATTTGGATGACTTCTTGAAACGTAATGACTAAAATAGCCACTGATAATAATGATCCACATAAAAGAGCGGCATAGCCCAATATCATCATACTTACGTGCATCATTAGCCAATGGGATTGTAGAGCGGGTACTAATATTACGGATTGATGCATTTTGGTTAAAAGACCCGAAGTAGCAAAGCCTTGGGTAAAAATAACACTTGGTGCAATTATTGTATTTAAATGGTTTTTATCCTTTTTAAAAAAAGGGACCATATGAAAAATGGAAAAACCCCATGAAAGAAAGATTAAAGATTCATATAAATCACTAAATGGTAAATGGCCCGAAAAAAACCAACGAGTAATTAACAATCCCGTTACACAGAAAAAAGTTATTATGATGGCTTTTTTGGACAAATCATATAATCCTACGATTTCATTGACTAACAAGGTTATCAAATGAATTGAAATCACAATTGATATGACCGAAAACGATATATGAGTTAATATATGCTCTAAAGTTGAAAATATCATATATATAATATAAATAAATATCTATAATGAAAATAAAAAAGGTATGAATACTAGGAATAGAAATCCTGAATTGAATTCATTATAGGACTTATTCTTTTAAAATATAGGATGGGATGTCATGCCGCCACTCGGACTCGAACCGAGATGCTCTAGCACTGCTTCCTAAGAGCAGCGTGTCTACCAATTTCACCATAGCGGCTTACTCGAAATCATAATAACCTATTCATTAGTCAATCGTCGAGATTGAAAGAATCAATTAAAGTGCAATATTTATTTTATTTAGTACAATATAATAATTTTATATTAACGATAAGTATAGTAATTGATTATTATAATTTTATATTAATATAAACTAAAAAAATCTTAAAATAAAAAAAGAGAGCATTTCTATTTCAATACGAATTTGTATTCTTGTTCTTTTTTCATTTCGAGTGTGAGTTTTATAATCTAACAACGGGGAATGGGTTTGTTTTTCGTAGTTTACACTTTTTGTAATTCAAAAACAGCAACGTTGAGACTGGAACTATCTAGTTCTGACTTCAATCCAGGAATGGAAAAGAACATTTTTTGTAGTTGTTTATGACTCATTTTTTAGTTATTTCATTTGCTGACTCTAAAGAAATGCATTTCCATTTTTTCAATGAAAGAAAAATAGTTAATTTATATATCTAAAATTTAGCACTCCATTCAAAAAATTAGAAAGATTATATATATTTAGAATATATTATATATATTATATATATAATATATTCTAAATATATATTCCATATTAGTATTAAAGAATACTCTTTGAATCGAGCTAATTCAGATTATTCCAACATTATTATATTATTTGTTTTTGTTACAAAAAAAACTTTTGGAGTTCCCTGTAAAAATAGATCGAGCTAATGAAAAGGCTTTCAATGCTGTCCGATATCCCTTTTTTTTCCAAAAAGTCTTGCGAATTTTTTTTTTTGATATAGAAGTGCGCTTTTTTGGAACTGCCATTCAACTAAGATCGTTTTTTCATTGCTATAGTTCGATGTGAAAGACATTTATTCTGTAAATGAAAACGCATTTTTCTTTAATTAATTAATTAGCCATATGTCTTATCTATCTGAATTCCCTCTTTTTTATGTTTGTTTTCTATCTAAAGTAAAACATTGAATATGAGAAACCTTTTCCAAACATAGATATAGATCTTTTTTTATTGTAATGTAAAATAATCAATTAGTTCATTTTTGAACTAATGTTTCTGAATAATACAAAAAGTATTATTTTGGGGGGTCATGTCATATGAATTGTTTTTTCTGATTTATATCAAAATAAACGAATGTATCAAAATAAACGAATGTTCTTAGTTTTGGTGTAATTATTTATCCTCACTCTATAGATAAAAATTTTTATTTTACAAATTTCGTATTTATTATTATTTATTTTATTATTTATTAATAAATAATAAAATTTTTCATTTTTACTAACGTAGTAATTCTAAATAGTAATTTAGTAATAATAATAATTTTTTTTTTTTACTAGGAATTCAATTTCGTTATTGGCCCATTTTTACTTTGTACTTTGCAATATTGGAAGTATTGTGCAAAGATTCAGAATAATTAAGAATATCAAATTCTATTTATATATCCACGTTTTTTATTAACCGAACCCTTTACAAAAGAGATAAAACAAACGAATAAGAAACAAAATTCATTAAGAATCAAAATCCTTTTTATTCTTTATTTTTTTTTTGTATGGAATATACACATCAATCTTCATGGATCATACCTTTCACCCCACTTCCAGTTCCTATGTTAATAGGGGTAGGACTTCTACTTTTCCCCACGGCAACAAAAAATCTTCGCCGTATGTGGGCTTTTCCTAGTATTTTCTTGTTAATGATAGTTATGATTTTTTCGATCGATCTGTCTATTCATCAAATCAAGAACAGTTCTATCTATCAATATGTATGGTCTTGGACTATAAATAATGATCTTTCTTTAGAGTTTGGCTACTTGATCGATTCACTTACTTCTATTATGTCAATATTAATCACTACTGTTGGTATTCTGGTTCTTATTTATAGTGATAATTATATGTCTCATGATCAAGGATATTTGAGATTTTTTACTTATTTGAGTTTTTTTAATACTTCAATGTTAGGATTAGTTACTAGTTCAAATTTGATACAAGTTTATATTTTTTGGGAATTGGTTGGAATGTGTTCTTATCTATTAATAGGTTTTTGGTTCACACGTCCTATTGCGGCAAATGCTTGTCAAAAAGCGTTTGTAACTAATCGTGTAGGGGATTTTGGTTTATTATTAGGAATTTTAGGTCTTTATTGGATAACGGGTAGTTTGGAATTTCGGGATTTATTTCAAATATTCAATAACTTGATTGATAAGAATGAGGTTAATATTTTTTTTGTTACTTTGTGCGCCCTCTTGTTATTTTGTGGCTCAGTTGCGAAATCTGCCCAATTCCCTCTTCATGTATGGTTACCGGATGCTATGGAAGGGCCTACTCCTATTTCTGCTCTTATACATGCAGCTACTATGGTAGCAGCTGGAATTTTTCTTGTAGCTCGACTTCTTCCTCTTTTCATAGTTATACCCTCCATAATGAATGGAATAGCTTTAATAGGTATAATAACAGTAGTATTAGGAGCTACTTTAGCTATTGCTCAAAAAGATATTAAGAAAAATTTGGCCTATTCTACAATGTCTCAATTGGGTTATATGATGTTAGCTTTAGGTATGGGCTCTTATCGAGCCGCTTTATTTCATTTGATTACTCATGCTTATTCAAAAGCATTGTTGTTTTTAGGATCTGGATCCATTATTCATTCAATGGAAGCAATTGTTGGATATTCTCCAGATAAAAGTCAAAATATGGTTCTTATGGGCGGTTTAACAAAACATGCGCCAATTACAAAAACAGCTTTTTTAATAGGTACACTTTCTCTTTGTGGTATTCCACCTTTTGCCTGTTTTTGGTCCAAGGATGAGATTCTTAATGATAGTTGGTTGTATTCACCAATTTTCGCAATAATAGCTTGTTCCACAGCAGGATTAACTGCATTTTATATGTTTCGAATCTATTTACTTGTTTTTGAAGGATATTTAAACGTTCATTTTCAAAATTTCAATGGAAAGAAAAATAGTTCATTCTATTCAATATCTTTATGGGGCAAAGAAGGAAAACAAAAATTAAAAAAGAAAATGCATTTATTAGCTTTATTAACAATGAATAATAATGAAAGGACTTCTTTTTTTCGGAAGACAACATATTCACATCGAATTAATCGAAATGTAAAAAGCATAACAGGTCTTTTTATCGATAGTACCCATTTTGGTACAAAAAACATTCCTTGTTTTTATCCTCATGAATCAGACAATACTATGCTATTTTCTATGCTTGTATTAGTATTATTTACTTTATTCGTTGGGGCCATTGGAATTTCTTTCAGCCAAGAAGGAGTAAATTTGGATATATTATCCAAATTGTTAATTCCTTCTATAGACCTTTTACATCAAAATTCAAAGAATTCTGTGGATTGGTATGAATTTTTTACAAATGCAACTTTTTCGGTGAGTATCGCTTTTTTCGGAATATTTATAGCGTCTTTTTTTTATAAACCCGTTTTTTCTTCTTTACAAAATTTGAACTTATTTAATTTATTTGAAAAAAGTGTTCCTAAAAAAATTATTGCTGATAAAATAATCAATGTCATATATGATTGGTCATATAATCGTGGTTATATAGATTCTTTTTTTGAAGTCTCTTTAATTGCGAATGTAAGAAAGTTAGCTAAATTAAATTATTTTTTTGATAGACAAGTAATTGATGGAATTCCAAATGGAGTTGGTATTTCAAGTTTTTTTATGGGAGAGGCTATCAAATATGTGGGGGGTGGACGAATTTCTTCGTATATTTTCTTTTTTGTATTAATCTTTTTAGTAATTTGTTATTATATATTCATATAATGTACTATTAAACCTAAATTGGGATTATCTGCTAAGAATTATGGTAGAGCAGTTTATGAATGTCTCATCCGAAAAGCTTCCTTGACCAATTGGATAGATCAAGAAAACAGCAGTTGCAACTGGAGTATATTAGAAATTATTTTATCTTTTTCCCTTTTATTTTAAGAAATTATATTAGAAATTATCTTGTCTTTTTTTTTCTTATCTAGATTTAATAGATCTATG